ATTTCGATTAAGAAAAGTCGAAAGAAATGAATCGAGTGAAATGAAAGAAGAAAAAGATTCAATAATCAACAATCAGATAATTCATGAATCATTTAGTGAAATTGTAGCTCCGAGTTACACAAATTCTTCATTGACCGAAAAAAAAATCAAGGATTTCACTCAGAGAAGAAGTACAATTCGAAATGAAATTGAAAGAATGACAAAAGAGAAAAACAAAGTGACTCAAAAAAGAAAAATAAATGTTAATTCTAACAAAAGAAGTTATAATACTAAAAGATTCGAAAAATGGCAAATATTCAAAAGAAAAAATGCTCGATTAGTTTGTAAATTACCCCTTTTTTTCAAATTTTTAATTGAAAGAATCTACACGGATCTAATTTTATCTATCATTAATATTCCGAGAATGAATACAGAACTTTTTTTTGAATCAACAAAACAAATTATTGATAAATTTATTTACAATAATGAAAAAAAGCAAGAAGGGATTAATAAACAAAAGACAAATCCAATTACTTTTATTTCGACTATAAAAAAGTCACTTAATATTATTAGTAATAATCAAACAAATTCATATATGTTTTATGACTTATCCTACGTGTCACAAGCATATGTATTTTATAAATTATCACAAATTCAAGTTAGTAACTCGTCTAAATTAAAATCAGTTTTTCAATATCAAGGAATCCCTTTTTTTCTTAAGCCTGAAATAAAGGATTATTTTGAAACACAAAGAACGGTTCATTCGCAATTAGGGGATAAGAAACTTCCAAGTTCTAAAATGAATCACTGGAAAAACTGGTTAAGAGGACAGTATCAATACAATTTATCCCAGATCAGATGGTCTAGATTAATACCCCAAAAATGGCGAAATAGAGTTAATCGGCGTCGTATAGCTAAAAATGCAAATTTTAAAAAATTGCATTCATATGAAAAAGACCAATTAATTGATTCCAACAAAGAAAAACAATTTGAAATATATTCATTATATAATCAAAAAGATAATTTTCAAAAAGACTCTAGATATGATCTTTTATCATATAAATTTCTTTATTATGAAGATAAAAAGGAATGCTTTTTTTCTAGATCTCTGTTTCAAAGAAATAAGAACCGAGAGATTTCTTATAACACGCACAAAGCAAGCCTTTTTAATATGCTTAGTAACATCCCTATCAATAATTATCTAGGAAAGGTTGATATTATAGATATCGAAAAAAAGGCCGATAGAAAATATTTTGATTGGAAAATTCTCAATTTTTATCTTAGACAAAGAGGCCATATTGACACCTGGATCACGATCGATACCAACAGCAATCAAAATCCTAAAATTCGTACTAATTATTGTCAAATAATTCCTAAAAAAGATTTTTTTTATCTTATGATGATTCCAGAAATCAATTCAACAAACTTCCACAACATATTTTTTGATTGGATGGGAATGAATGAAAAAATGCTAAAGCGTCCCATATCGAATCTGGAACTTTGGTTCTTCCCAGAATTTGTGTTACTTTATAATGCATATAAAACGAAACCTTGGTTTATACCAACCAAATTCCTCCTTTTAAATTGGAATAGAAATGAAAACAATAGTAGTGAAAATAAAAAGATCAATGAAAAGCAAAAGGGAAGCTTTTTGATGACATCGAATAAAACTAAAAAGCATCAAAATCAAGAACAAAAAGAACCCACAACCCGAGCAGATCTTAGACCTATTCTCTCACAACAAAAAGATAGTCAAGAAAATTATGCAAAATCAGACATGAAAAAAGGGAAAAATAAAAAACAATACAAAAGCAATACGGAAGCAGAACTAGGTTTGTTCCTAAAACGTTATATGCTTTTTCAATTGAAATGGAGCAATATTTTGAATCAAAGAATGATCAATAATATCAAGGTCTATTGTCTCCTACTTAGACTGATAGATCCGAGAAAAATTACTATATCCTCGATTCAAAAGAGAGAAATGAGTTTGGATATAATGCTAATTCAGAAGAATTTAACTCTTACAGAATTAATGAAAAAGGGAATATTGATTCTAGAACCCATTCGTCTGTCTGGAAAAAACGATGGACAATTAATTATGTATCAAACCATAGGTATTTCGTTGGTTCATAAGAGTAAGCACCAAACTAATCAAAAATACCAAGAACAAAGAAATGTTTCTAAGAATGATTTTGATAAAGCTATTTCACCACATCAAAGAATAGTTGGAAATAGAAATTTGGATTTGCTTGTTCCTGAAACTATTTTATCGTTTAGACGTCGTAGAAAATTGAGAATTCAAATTTGTTTCAATTCAAAGAAGAAAAATGATGTAGATATAAATCCAGTATTTTGGAACGGAAAGAACATAAAAAGCAGCAGCCAAGTTTTGCATGACAGTAACCATCTTGATAGAGAGAAAAATCAATTAATAAAATTAAAGCTCTTTCTTTGGCCTAATTATCGATTAGAAGATTTAGCTTGCATGAACCGTTATTGGTTTGATACCAATAATGGAAGTCGTTTCAGTATGTTAAGGATACAAATGTATCCACGATTGAAAATTCGTGGATAATATACTTTTTCTATATATTATATCCTATTCTCTATATCATATCCTATAACCTATATATAATATAGGTTATATGAAAGTAAAGAAATAGACAGATCACATGCCACAAATTTCATTTTAATATCCAATATGAAATGAATAATGTCTCAATTAGGTCTTGAAATGAATCAACAGAACCTTCTTCATTTTATTTTAGATCTAAATTATTCGCTGCGAAAATGGACCAATGCCTTTCTATCCCTATCGAACTCCAATTTGAAATTGGATTGATTTGAATTCAAAAAATTAGGAGTTTCTAAAAAAATTCGGATTAGATTATTGTATATACCACATTCGAATTAATGGCATTATTATTACTGATCAGTAAAATCCATATCTGAAAAAAGGAAGAGGGGCATTTTTTTTTATGGTAAAAAATTCATTCATTTCGGTTATCTCTCAAAAAGAAAACGAAGAAAACAGAGGGTCTGTTGAATTTCAAGTATTCAGTTTGACTACTAAGATAAAGAGACTTACTTCACATTTAGAATTGCACAAAAAAGACTTTTCGTCTCAGAGAGGTTTACGGAAAATTTTGGGAAAACGTCAACGACTGCTGGCCTATTTGTCAAAAAAAAATAGAGGACGTTATAAAGAATTAATTGGAGAGTTGGATATTCGAGAGATAAAAACTCGTTAATTTTAAGCGTGATACCATTATTTCAGCTTAGTCGTTTTCATTTTGATGAACTTCTTTTTACTTTCAGCAATGCATGGAAGAATGACTCGGGAAAAAACTTATGATTGCACCAACTACAAGAAAAGACCTCATGATAGTCAATATGGGCCCTCACCACCCATCAATGCATGGTGTTCTTCGATTGATCGTTACTCTCGATGGTGAAGATGTTATTGACTGTGAACCGATATTGGGTTATTTACATAGAGGGATGGAGAAAATTGCGGAAAATCGAACAATTATACAATATTTGCCTTATGTAACACGTTGGGATTATTTAGCTACTATGTTCACAGAAGCAATAACCGTAAATGGACCCGAACAGCTAGGTAATATTCAAGTACCTAAAAGGGCTAGCTATATAAGAACTATTATGTTGGAATTGAGTCGTATCGCTTCCCATTTGTTATGGCTCGGTCCTTTTATGGCAGATATTGGGGCACAGACTCCTTTCTTCTATATTTTTCGAGAACGAGAATTGATATATGACCTATTCGAAGCTGCTACCGGTATGCGCATGATGCATAATTATTTTCGTATCGGAGGAGTCGCTGCTGATCTGCCTCATGGCTGGATAGATAAATGTTTAGATTTTTGCGATTATTTTTTAACCGGGGTTGCTGAATATCAAAAGCTTATTACACGGAATCCTATTTTTTTAGAACGAGTTGAGGGCGTAGGCATTATTGGGGCAGAAGAAGCGATAAATTGGGGTTTATCGGGCCCAATGCTACGAGCTTCTGGAATACAATGGGATCTTCGTAAAGTTGATCGTTATGAGTGTTATGACGAATTTGATTGGGAGATTCAATGGCAAAAAGAGGGGGATTCATTAGCTCGGTATTTAGTACGAATCAGTGAAATGACAGAATCCATAAAAATTATCCAACAGGCTCTGGAAGGAATTCCAGGGGGACCGTATGAGAATTTAGAAATCCGACGTTTTGATACAATAAAAGACCCTGAATGGAATGATTTTGAATATCGATTTATTAGTAAAAAACCTTCTCCAGGTTTTGAATTGTCCAAGCAAGAACTTTATGTAAGAGTCGAAGCACCAAAAGGAGAACTCGGAATTTTTCTGCTAGGAGATCAAAGTGTTTTTCCTTGGAGATGGAAAATTCGACCACCGGGTTTTATCAACTTGCAAATTCTTCCTCAGTTGGTTAAAAGAATGAAATTGGCTGATATTATGACGATACTAGGTAGCATAGATATCATTATGGGAGAAGTTGATCGTTGAAATGATAATTGATACAACAGAAATACAAGCTATCAATTCTTTTTCCAAATTGGAATTCTTAAAAGAAATCTATGGGATCATATGGATGCTTGTCCCTATTTTGACTCTTGTATTAGGAATCATATTAGGTGTACTAGTAATTGTTTGGTTAGAAAGAGAAATATCTGCAGGGATACAACAACGTATTGGACCCGAATATGCTGGGCCTTTGGGAATTCTTCAAGCTCTAGCAGATGGTACAAAACTACTTTTCAAAGAAAATATTCTTCCATCTAGAGGAGATACTCGTTTATTCAGTATCGGGCCATCCATAGCAGTCATATCCATTCTACTAAGTTATTCAGTAATTCCTTTTAGTTATCGCCTTATTCTATCTGATCTTAATATTGGTGTTTTTTTGTGGATCGCCGTTTCAAGTCTTGCTCCTATTGGGCTTCTTATGTCGGGATATGGATCAAATAATAAATATTCCTTTTTAGGTGGATTAA